ACGTACAATCATGAATGATTTAATCCCTTATATGGAAGATTACATAAAAAGTCTTTGGATAAATAAGATCCATGGGCTACTTCCTAATAATTTCCGAGAATTTGAACATCAAAAGAATTCTCTTGATGGTGATAAATCATTTTTTAATTATATTGGTAATTCCTTAACCTCATTTTCTTTTGAATTCACACCCAATTTTTGTTTAAAAAACTGTTCTTTATTGGCATTGGCAGAACAAATAAAAATTGATTCAGAAAGTCAAGCAAAATTTTTAAAATTTGTATTCGATGTAATTACAACTGATCCAAATGATCAAACAACAACTAGAAATGAATCTATTGGAATAGAAGAAATCAGTAAAAAGGTTTCTCGATGGTCATATAAATTGACCAATGTTCTGGAAGAACAGGAGGAAGAAAATGAGGAAAAATCGACGGAAGATCATGAAATTCGTTCAAGAAAAGCCAAACGTGTGGTAATTTATACTGATAACGAGCATAATACCAATTCTATTACTAATACAAATAATACTAGTAATAGTGATCAAGCGGAAGAGGTGGCTTTGATACGCTACTCGCAACAATCGGATTTTCGTCGGGATATAATAAAGGGATCCATGCGTACTCAAAGACGTAAAACAGTTACTTGGGAAATGTTTCAAGCAAATGTGCGTTCCCCGCTTTTTTTAGATCGAATAGACAAAACATTTTTTTTTTCTTCTTTTTATATCTCTGAAATGATGAATCTAATTTTTAGGAATTCGGTCGAGAGAGAACCGGAATTAAAAATTTCCGATTTTGAGGAGGAAAAGACAAAAGAAAAGGAGAAAAAAGAGGAAAATGAACGGATAGCAATATCAGAAACTTGGGATAGCATTATATTTGCTCAAACAATAAGAGGTTCGATGTTAGTAACCCAATCTTTTCTTAGAAAATACATTATATTACCCTCATTGATAATAGCTAAAAATATTGGCCGTATGTTATTATTCCAATTCCCCGAGTGGTATGAAGATTTGAAAGAATGGAACAGAGAAATGCATGTTAAATGCACCTATAATGGTGTTCAATTATCGGAAACAGAATTTCCCAAAGACTGGTTAACAGACGGTATTCAGATAAAGATTCTATTTCCTTTCTGTCTTAAACCTTGGCGAAGATCTGAAATACAATCTCATCATAGAGATCCAATGAGAAAAATAGGAAAAAAAGAAAATTTTTGTTTTTTAACAATTTGGGGAATGGAAGCAGAAGTTCCTTTTGGTTCTCCCCGAAAACGACCTTCTTTTTTTGAACCCATTTATAAAGAACTCAAAAAAAGAATTAGAAAAGTAAAAAAGAAATTTTTTTTCGTTCTAAAAGTTTTAAAAGAAAAAAAAAGATGGGTTATCAAAATAGTTCTAGTTATAAAACAAAAAATGAAGGAACTTGAAAAAATAAACCCCATTTCCTTATTTGAATTGAGGAAGGTAAAAGTATATGAACCGAATGAAAATGTAAGAGATTCTAAAATAAAAAATAAGATTATTCGCGAATCGACCATTCGAATTCGATCCATAAATTGGGCAAATTATTCACTCATAGAAAAAAAAATAAAGGATCTTGCTGATAGGACAGTCACAATCAGGAATCAAATAGAACTAGAACGAATCACAAAAGACAAGAAAAAAATAGTTCTAACTTGTGATGATAAAAAATCAGATTCACAGAAAGATATTTTGCAGATATTTAAAAGAAAAAAGATCCAATTTATACGTAAATTCAAATTTTTTATGAAATCATTCATTGAAAAAATATACATAGATATCTTTCTACATATGATCACCATTTTTAGGATCAATGCACAACTTTTCTTTGAATCAACAAAAAAAATTATCACAAAATCGATTTACAACGATAAAACAAATAAAGAAGGAATTAATGAAACAGATCAAAATACAATGAACTTTATTTCGACTATAAAAAAATCGTTTATTAATACTAATATCAGTAATAATACTATTATCAGTAATAATAATTCAAATATATATTATTTTTATGACTTATCCTCCTTGTCCCAAGCATATGTATTTTACAAAATATCACAAACTCAATTATTTAACAAGTATCACTTGAGATATGTACTTAAATATCTCAAGACCCATCCTTTTATTAAGGATAAAATCAAGGATTATTGTATGACACGAGGAATATTTGATTCCAAATCAAAGCAAAAGAAAATTCATAAGTTTGGAATGAATGAATGGAAAAACTGGTTAAAGGGCCATTATCAATATAATTTATCTCAGACAAAATGGTCTCGATTAGTACCGCAAAAATGGCGAAATAGAATCAACCAACGTTCTACGATTCAAAATAAAAAATCAATGAAATTTGATTCACATAAAAAAGAAAAAGACCAATTAATACATTACATGAAACAAAATTACTATGCAATGGCAGTGGATTCATTGACGAGTCAACAAAAAGAAAAATTTAAAAAACACTACAGATATGATCTTTTATCACATAAATATATGAATTATGGGAATAGGAAGGACTCGTATATTTATGAATCAACATTACAAGTAAAAGGAGATCAAGAAATTCCATACAATTTCAATACACTGAAACCCGAATCATTTTATGTATTGGTAAGTATAGCTATTAGTAATTATCTAGAAAAGGAATATATTATTGCTACACATAAAAATCTGGATAGAAAATATTTTGGTTGTAGAATTCTCCATTTTTATCTTAGAAAAAATATCAACATCGATACCTGGACCAATACGCATATCAGTACCAAAATTAAGAAAAATACTAAGACTGAAAACAAAATTATCACAAAATTGAAAAAAAAAGATATTTTTTCTCCTACAATTCATCAAGGAATTAAACCATCCAATCAAAAAAAACACTTTTTTGATTGGATGGGAATGAATCAAGAAAAGGTTTATCGTACCATATCAAATCTAGAACCTTGGTTCTTCCCGGAATTTGTGCCACTTTTTGATGCATATAAGATTAAACCATGGATCATACCAATCAAATTACTTCTTTTTCATTTTTATTTTTATTTCTATGAAAATATTAGTCAAAATAAAAGCATAAACATAAATAAAAATAAAAATGAAAATATTCAGATATCATCTAATCAACAAGATTATTTTAAATCAGAAAATTCCAACCAAGAAAAAAACGAACAACAGGGACAAGAAAATCTTGGATCAGATCTACGAAAACAAAACAAAAAAAAAAATGTTGAAGACAATTACGCGAGATCAGACATTAAAAAAGGTAAAAAGAAAAAACAATCCAAGAAAAAGAAGGAAGCAGAACTAGATTTCTTCCTGAAAAAATATTTCCTTTTTCAATTAAGATGGGATGACTCCATGAATCTAAGAATGATCAATAATATTAAGGTATATTGTCTCCTACTTAGACTGATAAATCCAAGGAAAATTGCTATATCCTCGATTCAAAGAGGAGAGATGCATCTGGATGTAATGCTAATTCAGAAGGATCTAGCTCTTACAGAATTGATAAAAAGGGGAATATTGATTATCGAACCGATTCGTCTATCTATAAAAAGGGATGGAAAATATATTATATATCAAACATTAGGTATTTCATTGATCGATAAAATTAAGCACCAAACTAAGAGAAAATGCATAAAAAAAAGATATGTTGATAAGAAGAATTTTGATAAACCCATTGCAAGACACGGCAATATGCTTGTGGATGGAGACAAAAGTCATTATGATTTCCTTGTTCCTGAAAATATTATATCTCCTAGACGTCGTAGAGAATTGAGAATTCTAATTTGTTTTAATTCTCATAATTGGAATTTTGTGGATAGAAATCTAGTATTTTGCAATGAAAACAACATAAGAAACTCTGGAAAATTTTTGAATGAGGACAAGCATTTTAATACTAATACAGATACAAATAAATTCATTAAATGCAAATTGTTTCTTTGGCCCAATTACCGATTAGAAGATTTAGCTTGTATGAATCGCTATTGGTTTAATACCAATAATGGCAGTCGTTTCAGTATGTCAAGGATATATATGTATCCATGCTTCAGAATTGTAACCTTCCCCTGGCATATAAGCTAAAAGATATACGTATACGCTGTATTACACTTTGGTACATGATACGGATTTAATGGCGTATCAACTCAATTGGATCTAGGACTAAATCAGCAGAATCTTTTTAGGTACAAAGAAATCATTCTCTTCCATGAATGCAGAAATGTATTTTCCCTTTCTTTTCTATTCAAATCAAATTTTCAATTTGATTTGAATAGAAATAGAAAAAAATAAAAATTTTTGTGTGTACTAGATTAAAATAACTGGCATAATAATTATTATTTTTATTTTTCCTGATCGATTTCGGTAAAGTAAAATTCATGGGAAAAAAAAAAGATAGAAAAAGGATGAAAAATTCATTCATCTCAGTCATTTCACAAGAAGAAAAAGAAGAAAACAAGGGTTCTGTTGAATTTCAAGTATTCAGTTTCACCAGTAAGATACGTAGACTTACTACACATTTGGAATTGCACAAAAAAGATTTTTTATCGCAAAGAGGTCTACGAATAATTCTGGGAAAACGTCAACGGCTCTTGGCTTATTTGTCAAAGAAAAATAGAGTCCATTATAAGAAATTAATGGGTCAGTTGGATATTCGGGAGCCAAAAAATCGTTAATTTAATCGTTTGAATTTTTTTTAATATTTATTTTATTAGATTTTTCATTTTGATGAACTTCGTTTTGAGGAATTCGTGGAATAATGAATTAAGGAATCAAAAAATATGACTGTACCGGCTACAAGAAAAGCTCTTATGATAGTTAATATGGGTCCTCACCACCCATCAATGCATGGTGTTCTTCGACTGATCGTTACTCTCGATGGTGAAGATGTTATTGATTGTGAACCCATATTGGGATATTTACACAGAGGGATGGAAAAAATAGCGGAAAACCGAACAATTATACAATATCTCCCTTATGTAACACGTTGGGATTATTTAGCTACTATGTTCACAGAGGCAATAACGGTAAATGCACCAGAACAATTGGAAAATGTTCAAATACCTCAGAGAGCCAGTTATATAAGAGTAATTATGCTAGAACTGAGCCGTATAGCTTCTCATTTGTTATGGCTTGGACCTTTTATGGCAGATATCGGTGCACAGACTCCTTTTTTCTATATTTTCAGAGAGAGAGAATTGTTATATGATCTATTCGAAGCCGCCACAGGTATGCGAATGATGCATAATTATTTCCGCATCGGAGGAGTAGCTGCTGATCTACCTTATGGCTGGATAGATAAATGTTTGGATTTCTGCGATTATTCTTTAACAGGAGTTGTTGAATATCAAAAACTTATTACACGGAATCCCATTTTTTTGGAACGAGTTGAAAGAGTGGGCATTATTGGTGGAGAGGAAGCAATAAATTGGGGTTTATCAGGACCAATGTTACGAGCTTCTGGAATCCAATGGGATCTTCGTAAGGTTGATCATTATGAGTGTTACAATGAATTCGATTGGGAAGTCCAATGGCAAAAAGAAGGAGATTCATTAGCTCGTTATTTAGTACGAATGGGTGAAATGGGGGAATCTATAAAAATTATTCAACAGGCTCTAGAAGGAATTCCTGGGGGTCCCTATGAGAATTTAGAAGTACGACGCTTTGATAGAGCAAAAAATTCCGAATGGAATAATTTTGAATATAGATTTATTAGTAAAAAACCTTCACCCAATTTTGAATTGTCGAAACAAGAACTTTATGTCAGAGTGGAAGCTCCCAAAGGAGAATTAGGAATTTATTTGATAGGAGATAATAGCGTTTTCCCCTGGAGATGGAAAATTCGTCCACCCGGTTTCATCAATTTGCAAATTCTTCCTCAGCTAGTTAAAAGAATGAAATTGGCTGATATCATGACGATACTAGGTAGTATAGATATCATTATGGGAGAAGTTGATCGTTGAAATGATAATTGATACGACAGAAGTACAAGCTATCAATTCTTTTTCTACATCGGAATCCATAAAAGAAATCTATGGACTCATATGGATGTTTGTATCCATTTTTACCCTTATATTTGGAATCATAATAGGGGTACTAGTAATTGTGTGGTTAGAAAGAGAAATATCCGCAACGATACAACAACGTATTGGGCCTGAATATGCTGGTCCGTTGGGAATTCTTCAAGCTCTAGCAGATGGGACTAAATTACTTTTTAAGGAGGACCTACTCCCATCTAGAGGAGATATTCGTTTGTTTAGTGTCGGACCGTCTATAGCGGTCATATCAATTCTACTAAGTTATTTAGTAATTCCTTTTGGGAACCGCCTTGTTTTAGGTGATATCAGTATAGGTGTTTTTTTATGGATCACCATTTCAAGTATTGCCCCTATTGGGCTTCTTATGTCAGGATATGGATCGAATAATAAATATTCTTTTTCAGGTGGTCTACGAGCTGCTGCTCAATCTATTAGTTATGAAATACCATTAACTCTATGTGTGTTATCAATATCTCTACGTGTGATTCGTTGGAACATGAACTTTTACCTCTCTCCTAGAAATAAATAAATAAAGAAAAGAGGTTGAATGTATTGAATAGATATTTTTTTTTCATTCATCGATGAGTTAAACCGGATAGTTATATGAGTGAAACAAAACAACTTATAAATTTGCAGTAAGAAGAGAAAATCTCATTCCCTATGTACAAGAATAAAGTGAAAGTAAACATAAGCAGCATAAACTGTTTACCCCAAGATTGAGATTCTTTGTTTGATTAGTTATCATATCTTGAAGCGGGTGCAAAAGATCAACTGTATGGAGTTTCCACTACTGTCTTGTATGTATTTACCATACCGGGGATCAATAAAAAATCGGTGGACAGTTAGGAACACCAAGGTACACAAAGGATTAGTAATGGGAATAATGTAAGGTATCAAAAAAAGAGATATTTCTGCATAAAACGAATCATAATAAGGGCTTTAAGTTGGTAGAAATGATCAAGCAGTACCTCCCGAGGATTCCGATCTCGAGTATGCTCCTATTCACTGATTAAAGAAATGACTATCAAGAACGAATTAATCCTTTATTTTTTTTTTCTAAATAAAATACCCTCTTCTCTTCTGAGACAGAAGAGGAACAAAAGAAATGGAATGCAATATTCGAATGAATGAATAAAAATTTTAATAAAATAAAAAGGATCTTTATTTATTTTTTCTTTCCTATATCCGTATTCATACATATACATACGGAATTTTTATCATGATTCATGAACTAATGCCTACTAATTATATATATATTGATAATTATATATATATATATTGATAACGAGATATATTGATAACAAGTATTTTATTGAAAGATTAAGTTATTACCGAACAAAGAAAAATTATCATTATAAGGATGAGATCAATTCGGAAGCACTTTTTTTCTTATTCTAGCGGACGGAATTCCATTGGTCTAATTTGGGACTCTCCGATGTATCTTTATTCGATCTACCCTCCAATCCAAAGAGGGCGATAATGCCGAACCAGTCCTTACATTTATTTGTGGCCATAGAGGAGCCGTATGAAGCTAAAGTTTCATGTACGGTTTTGGAATAGCGATGGGAACAGTGATGTTATTATCGACTATGATTATCTAATAGTTCAAGTACAGTTGATATAGTTGAAGCACAGTCAAAATATGGTTTTTGGGGGTGGAATCTGTGGCGTCAACCTATAGGGTTTATTGTTTTTCTAATTTCTTCTCTAGCCGAATGTGAGAGATTGCCATTTGATTTACCGGAAGCAGAGGAGGAATTAGTAGCAGGTTATCAAACCGAATATTCAGGTATCAAATTTGGTTTATTTTATATTGCTTCTTACCTAAATCTATTACTTTCTTCATTATTTGTAACAGTTCTTTACTTAGGTGGGTGGAATTTATCTATTCCGTACATATCTACTCCTGAACTTTTCGGAATAAATAAAATGGCCGGAGTCTTTGGAATGACAATTGATATCTTTATTACATTAGCTAAAGCTTATTTGTTTCTGTTCATTCCTATCACAACAAGATGGACTTTGCCTAGGATGAGAATGGACCAGCTATTAAATCTTGGATGGAAATTTCTTTTACCTATTTCTCTAGGTAATCTATTATTGACAACTTCTTCCCAACTTGTTTCACTATAAATAACAAAATACGATAACGATATTCCAGATTCATAACCTCTTTCAAACAAGAGAAAGAAACATCAATTTTTTCCTGGATATTTACAATATGTTCTCTATGGTGACTGGGTTCATGAATTATAGTCAACAAACAATACGAGCTGCAAGGTATATTGGTCAAAGTTTCGTAATTACCTTATCCCACACAAATCGTTTACCTATAACTATTCAATATCCTTATGAAAAATCGATCACATCAGAGCGTTTCCGTGGTCGAATCCACTTTGAATTTGATAAATGTATTGCTTGTGAAGTATGTGTTCGTGTATGCCCGATAGATTTACCCGTTGTTGATTGGAAATTTGAAAGAGATATTAAAAAGAAACAATTGCTTAATTATAGTATTGATTTTGGGGTCTGTATATTTTGTGGTAATTGTGTCGAGTATTGTCCAACAAACTGTTTATCAATGACTGAAGAATATGAACTTTCTACTTCTGATCGTCACGAATTGAATTATAATCAGATTGCTTTGGGTCGTTTACCAATGTCAATAATTGGAGATTACACAATTCAAACAGTTATGAATTCGACTCAAATCAAAATAGACAAAGATAAATCCTTTGATTCAAGAACGATTACCAATTACTAAGATTTTGTTTTGATATAAAGGATCCAAGCTTTTTTTATTTTGGTTGGTCAGTAACTACAAATAATAACTAATAACTATTGATTGTTGAGAATCATTCTTTGATTTAAACTGAGAATATATTTTTCGTGATGATTTCGAAATATACAATCCCCATTACTCTTTTCTCGAAAATTTTATCTATATCTACATCTACATTAATCCATATAAAAATACTTTAATTCAATTAGGAACGTATCATATACAAGAAAAAAATGGGGTAACCCCTTTTCCTTTCCTGGACCATTCAGTACGGTCATGAAATATTTCGACTTATTTATTAATTTATTATTTTAATAATGGATTTACCTGGACCAATACATGATATTCTTGTAGTATTTTTTGGATCAGTTCTTGTATTAGGAGGTTTGGGAGTAGTACTACTTACCAGTCCCATTTTTTCTGCCTTTTCGTTGGGATTGGTTCTTGTTTGTATATCCTTATTATATATTCTATCGAATTCCTATTTTGTAGCTGCCGCACAGCTCCTTATTTATGTTGGAGCCATAAATGTCTTAATCATATTTGCTGTAATGTTCATGAATGGTTCAGAATACTCCAATGATTCCTATTTTTGGACCATTGGGGATGGGGTCACTTCACTAGTTTGTACAAGTATTCTTTTTTCAATAATTACTATTATCCCAGATACCTCATGGTACGGAATTATTTGGACTACAAGATCAAGCCAAATTATAGAACAGGATCTAATAAGTAACATTCAACAAATTGGGATTCATTTATCAACAGATTTTTATCTTCCGTTTGAACTCATTTCCATAATTCTTTTAGTTTCCTTGATAGGAGCAATTACTATGGCTCGTCAATAATAAATACTTAGAATTTAATTCTAAGATTTATAAATTCTAAATAAATAAAATAAACGGAAAGGTTTAAGGTTTTTATAAGATTTTTAATTAAATCTATCTATTGCCAATACTTTCTTTTGTTCTGTAATCGTTCTATTCTAATCAATCGAATCGGTTGAATTGTTGTTCATATTGAAATGAATCGAGATTGATAAGGAGTTAGTCAATGATGTTCGAGCATGTACTTTTTTTGAGTGTCTATTTATTCTCTATCGGTATCTATGGATTGATTACAAGTCGAAAGATGGTTAGAGCACTTATGTGTCTTGAGCTTATACTCAATTCAGTTAATATCAATCTCGTAACATTTTCTGATATATTTGATAGTCGCCAATTAAAAGGCGACATTTTCTCAATCTTTGTTATAGCCGTTGCGGCTGCTGAAGCAGCTATTGGGCTAGCTATTGTTTCATCAATCCATCGTAACAGAAAATCAACTCGTATCAATCAATCGAATTTGTTGAATAATTAGTTATGATCATAAGATACATAACATTACATAGAAAATGTATCTATTAGATATTCTACTATTAGACTAGACATTCTACTATATTAAATAAAAATTCTACTATATTAAATTAAATTAAATTAAATAAAATAAAAAATTAAATTAAATAAAAATTATATTAAATTAAATAAAAATTAAATTACTATTGAATAATAAATATTTTCATTTCATATTCAATAGTCATATTCAATAGTAAATTAATATTGAAATATTGACCAATTTGTTGGTCAATTTGAATTCACATGTGCAACTCACATGATCATGGTTGTTGAAAGAGAAATCAAAGTCTCTTGGACTTTTCTCATGAACAGATTTAGAAATATATTGATTCTCAAAATTTTGATAAACCACTGCTTCGTCTGGTGTCTACAATATAAATATATGATTCATTTACTACTAATTTTATTTTACCAGATCGAAAATTTTTTATGCTCAAAACTGGAATTTATAGATTCAATGTCACATTCAGTAAAAATTTATGATACATGTATAGGGTGTACTCAATGTGTACGAGCCTGCCCTACAGATGTATTGGAAATGATACCTTGGGACGGATGTAAAGCTAAGCAAATTGCTTCCGCACCAAGAACCGAGGACTGTGTAGGTTGTAAGAGATGTGAATCCGCCTGCCCAACAGATTTTTTGAGTGTCCGTGTTTATTTATGGCATGAAACAACTCGCAGCATGGGTCTATCTTATTGATACGTTACAAAAAACTCCACTTGAATCATTTGATTCCTCTTTACCGACAAAAGCCCGTACTCGATAAAATTTCTTATTCCGAGCACGGGTTTTTCTGGTCAAAACATATCTTGTCTTTATCACGAGTTATTTTCCTTGGTTAACAATACTTGTAGTTTTGCCGATATTCGCGGGTTCCTCAATTTTCTTTTTTCCTCATAGAGGAAATAAGATGTTTAGATGGTATACTCTTTGTATATGTTTATTAGAACTCCTTCTAACAACCTATGCATTCTGTTATCATTTTCAATTGGACGATCCATTAATCCAATTGGAGGAAGATTATAAATGGATCGATATTTTGGATTTTCACTGGAGACTGGGAATCGATGGACTTTCCATAGGACCTATTTTACTGACAGGATTTATTACTACTTTGGCTACTTTAGCGGCTTGGCCAGTTACGCGAAATTCGCGGTTTTTCTATTTCCTGATGTTAGCAATGTACAGCGGTCAAATAGGACCATTTTCTTCTCGAGACCTTTTACTTTTTTTCATCATGTGGGAGTTAGAATTAATTCCTGTTTACTTACTTTTATCCATGTGGGGAGGAAAAAAACGTCTCTACTCGGCTACAAAATTTATTTTGTACACAGCAGGGGGTTCTATTTTTCTCTTAATAGGAGTTCTGGGTATGGGTTTATATGGTTCCAATGAACCAACATTAGATTTTGAAAGATTAGCTAATCAATCATATCCTGTGGCATTGGAAATAATATTATATTTTGGTTTCTTTATTGCTTATGCTGTCAAATCGCCGATTATACCCCTACATACATGGTTACCAAATACCCATGGAGAAGCACATTACAGTACATGTATGCTTCTAGCTGGAATCTTATTAAAAATGGGAGCATATGGATTGATTCGGATCAATATGGAATTATTACCCCACGCTCATTCTATATTTTCTCCCTGGTTGGTAATAGTTGGAACGATGCAAATAATCTATGCAGCTTTAATTTCTCTCGGTCAACGCAATTTAAAAAAGAGAATAGCCTATTCCTCTGTATCTCACATGGGTTTTACAATTATAGGAATTGGTTCTATAACCGACATGGGACTCAATGGAGCCATTTTACAAATACTCTCTCATGGATTTATTGGTGCTGCACTTTTTTTCTTGTCGGGAACGAGTTGTGATAGAATACGTCTTGTTTATCTCGACGAAATGGGAGGGATATCTATCCCAATGCCAAAAATATTTACCATGTTCAGTAGTTTCTCGATGGCTTCTCTTGCATTGCCAGGAATGAGTGGTTTTGTTGCGGAATCAGTAGTATTTTTTGGAATAATTACTAGTCCAAAATATCTTTTAATGCCAAAAATACTAATTACTTTTGTAATGTCAATTGGAATTATATTAACTCCTATTTATTTATTATCTATGTCACGTCAGACGTTCTATGGATACAAGCTATTTAATGTTCCACACTCGAATTTTTTTGATTCTGGACCACGAGAACTATTTGTTTCAATCTGTATCTTTCTACCCGTAATAGGAATTGGTATTTATCCTGATTTCGTTCTCTCGTTATCAGTTGACAGGGTACAAGCTATCCTATCTAATTACTTTTATGGATAGTGTTTCATTAATGAAATGAGACAAAAAGTCTTATAATTCTTTAATTTTAAGATTTTATAAATCGTTCGCTGTACAACGCAAAAAAATAAAGTGAATTAGAATTGTTTAGAATTGTAATGAGATGCATTTCGAGTTTTTGTTTTGACAATTCAAAACAAAAACTCGAACAAGCAAACTTTCGTTATATATGGGCCGATATTCTTATGTATCTTTCATGTAGCTTATTCAATTAGATGCTAATGTGAATGAACCATAACTATGTAAACCTATTCCTAATAGATTGACCCCAAAATAGCATATCCAAATTATAAAAAATCCTATAGAAGCTACAAGTGCCGAATTCGTACCTTGTAAACTTTTATTTGTTCTAGTATGTAAATAAATCGCGAATATGGTCCAAGTAATAAATGCCCAAGTTTCCTTCGGATCCCAACTCCAATAAGATCCCCATGCTTCATTAGCCCATACTGCTCCACAAAGAATGCCTATGGTTAAAAAGGTAAACCCTAAACTAATCATACGATAACTCCAATAATCCAAACGCTGAGTCAATTGATATTTGTAAAAATTTCGAAATGAAAGAAAAGAAGTTTTTTTAAAAACGCTTCTTCTTTTTTCATTCAAGTATTTAATCTCACCAAAGAAAAATGATCTAATTAAGAAATTATTGCTTTTACAAAAAACATTGATGTTGTTTCGAAATCTAATGACTAGAAGAGCGATTGATAATAACGATCCGCATAAAAGAGCTGCATAGCTCAATAACATCATACTTACGTGCATCATTAACCACTGAGATTGTAGAGCAGGTACTAATATTGCGGATTGATGCATTTCAGTTGAAAGACTCGACGTAGCGAAGCCTTGAGTAAAAATAGTACTTGGGTTAGTTATTGTGCTTAAATCATTTTTATGGTTCAATTTCTTGGAAATTCTATGAATAATAAAGAAACTACATGAAAGGAAGATTAATGACTCGTATAAATTACTTAACGGAAAATGTCCCGAAGAAATCCAACGAGAAACTAATAATCCTGTTATAGAGAAAAAAGTAGCTATCATCCCTTTTTCCGACGAATCACGTAGTCCCGTAATTTCGTGGACTAATAAGGTCATGAAATGAATCGTAATCACAATTGAAATAATCGAAAAAGAGATATGAGTTAATATATGTTCTAAAGTCGCAAATATCATAAAAAAGGGGTCCCATTACAGAATTGAAATCGGAAATTGAATACATTCATTATAGGATACATTGTGTCTTTTTTAGAGAATGCCACCACTCGGACTCGAACCGAGATGCTCTAGCACTGCTTCCTAAGAGCAGCGTGTCTACCGATTTCACCATGGTGGCTTACTTGAAATAATAATATTCAATTCATGTTGAATCGTCGAGAATCAAGGATTCAATAGTTTAGGAAATAGAATCGATGAAAAAAAGACTCGTTTAAATTCATATTTTAATCTTCAATAAATTCAATAAAATAATCCTTAGTTAGGATCGTCCTAGGTTCAGTTTTATTTTAACAATCAACTTTTACGTACTATAACTAAGTTCCCTCGACACAACACAGTTGGAATTTCGATAGTTTTGCTCTCAGTCGAGATATAGAATTAAGAATTGTCCCTTTTTCTTTCCATTTTCTTTTTTTGATGATTCGTTTTTCATTTATCCGATTTCATCGGATTCAAAATGAAAAGATTGATTTTTTTTTCAATGAAAAAAAAAATCAAATAACTAAGATATGTATTACAATTTCATCACTAAATCCATTTGGAATTTTTCTAACGATTCCGATACTTTAGTATCATTAAGTATTAATACTCTTCATTGTGTATATAATATAAATAGGTAACATTTACCAAATCAATTAAGTTTTAGGCTAGGCATATAACAAAATAAAAGAGTTTAAATCTCTATGGCAATTGTACTATTCACAATAGAAAATCTTAATTCTATTTTTCTATTGTGAAAAGTTAATGGATAGGGAAAAATACTATTTTAAGAACCCAGTATACAGAAAACTTTTATTCTACATACCACAGCGGCTAGTTCTAACTAATATTGAGTAGTTCAATACATTAATTAGTGTGAATCGTTCATCTTAAAAAAATTTTAAGTTCTTCGGGCTACGTTAATTCCGATTATCCCAAGACTCTATTATTTTTTTGTCGCACAAAAAAACTTTTTGAATGTCCGGTAGAAACCGATTTCGCTAAAGAAAAAGCTTTTACTGCAGTTAAATATCCCTTTTTCTTCCAAATATTCCTACGAATATGTTTTTTTGACATAGAAATACGTTTTTTTGGAACTGCCATTCAAAAAAGGGTTACTCATTTTTATTTATTGTTGTATGTGAAAGACATGTATTGTTCGGAATAGATCGTTTTTTTTTTAACTTTTAACATCTAACATAAATATAACAATTTAACATAAACATATTTAATTAACATAAACATAACAAATAATATATATATTTTATTATCATTTTTTTAATTAATAATTAATATTATATATTATATTCTATTTTATTATTATTTATTTTATTTTATTATTATTATTGTTTATTGTTCTTTTCGAAAGAGATAAGAATTGGTGAATCGGAAACAATTACGAAAAAATTTTTAATTATAAAATCAAAAAAAATCTCAATTTGTTTTCTTATGGAACATACATATCAATATGCATGGATAATACCTTTTCTTCCACTTACAGTTACTATGTCAATAGGATTTGGACTTATACTTATTCCGACAGCAACAAAAAATATTCGTCGTATGTGGGCTTTTCTTAGTGTTTTTCTGTTAAGTATAGCTATGGGATTTTCGGCCAATCTGTCTATTCAACAAATAAATGGAAGTTTTATTTATCAATATCTATGGTCTTGGACCATAGATATTGATTTTTCCTTAGAGTTTGGATACTTGATCGATCCACTTTCTTCTATTATGTCAATACTAATTACTACTGTTGGAGTCATGATTCTTATTTATAGTGACAATTATATGTCTCACGACCAAGGATATTTGAGATTTTTTGCTTATATGAGTTTTTTCAATACTTCCATGTTGGGATTAGTTACTAGTTCTAATTTGATACAACTTCATATTTTTTGGGAACTAGTGGGAATGTGTTCATACTTATTAATAGGGTTTTGGTTTACACGACCGATTGCCGCAAGTGCTTGTCAAAAATCTTTTGTAACTAATCGTGTAGGAGATTTTGGTTTATTATTAGGAATCTTAGGTCTTTATTGGATAACAGGTAGTTTGGAATTTCGGGATTTGTTCGAAATAGCTAATAACCTGATCCATAATAATGGGGTCAGCTCTTTATTTGCTACTTTGTGTGCCTCTTTATTATTTGTCGGTGCAGTTGCTAAATCTGCACAATTCCCCCTCCACGTATGGTTACCTGATGCCATGGAAGGACCTACTCCTATCTCGGCCCTTATACACGCTGCTACTATGGTAGCAGCAGGAATTTTTCTTGTAGCTCGACTTATTCCTCTTTTCATAGACATACCTTATATAATGAATTTCATTTCTTTAATGGGTGTAATAACAGTACTATTAGGAGCTACTTTTTCTCTTGCTCAAAGAGACATTAAAAGAAGTTTAGCCTATTCTACAATGTCTCAATTAGGTTATATTATGTTAGCTCTAGGTATAGGTTCTTATCGAGCGGCTTTATTCCATTTGATCACTCATGCCTATTCTAAAGCTTTATTGTTTTTGGGATCTGGATCTATTATTCATTCAATGGAACCTATTGTTGGATATTCACCAGAAAAAAGTCAGAATATGGTTCTTATGGGCGGTTTAACAAGATATGTTCCAATTACAAGAACTACTTTTTTATTAGGTACACTTTCTATTTGTGGTATTCCACCTCTTGCTTGTTTTTGGTCCAAAGATGAAATTCTTAATGATAGTTGGTTATATTCACCAATTTTTGCAATAATATCTTGTTTCACAGCAGGATTAACCGCATTTTATATGTTTCGGGTATATTTACTTACTTTTGATGGGTATTTGCGCGTTTATTTTCAAAACCACAGTAGCACTAAAAACAACTCGTTCTATTCAATATCTCTATGGGGAAAAGAAGCACCAAAAAGAGTCAATAAAAATTTACATTTATCAACAGTGAATAATAAGATTCACTTTTTTTCAAAAGATACATATAAAATTATTTATAATGATAGGATACGATACTTTAGTACTTACTTTGGAAATAAATATACTTCCATGTATCCTCGCGAATCAGACAACACTATGCTATTTCCTCTGCTTGTATTGGTACTATTTACTTTGTTCGTTGGATCGATAGGAATTTCTTTTGATCAAGGAGTAATGGATTTTGATATATTATCGAAATGGTTAACCCCATCACAAAACCTTTTCCATCCAAATTCGAATTATTCTGTGAATTGGTATGAATTTTTTACAAATTCAATTTTTTCAGTAAGTATAGCCATTTTCGGATTATTCATAGCATATATTTTATATGGGTCTGTTTATTCATTTTTATATAATTTGGACTTAATCAATTCATTTGTAAAAGGGGGACCTAAGAGAACTATCTTGGACCAAATCAAGAATATTATATACAATTGGTCATATAATCGTGGTTACATAGATATTTTTTATACTAGGGTTTTAACCAGGGGTATAAGAGGATTAACCGAACTAACTCAATTTTTTGATAATCATATAATTGATGGAATTACAAACGGAGTTGGCCTTACAAGTTCCCTTATAGGTGAAGGGATTAGATATATGGGGGGTGGACGAATCTCGTCTTATTTATTCTTATATTTTTTTTATGTATCAATATTTTTATTATTTTTTTTGTTCATTGGTATAAACCCAAAAATTATACAGGTCTCCATGGGATAATTTTTTTGTCGTGTACAAAGACATTTTTCGTTCTATCATTTCCG